AGGAAGGATATTCTCATATTGACGCAATATAAGGATAAGTATATGCGAAATCTATCCCTTTTTAGTGAAAAGTTTTATTCGAATCCAACTTTTCAATTAAATTGGTTAGTATAAAATACTATCTAAAAAAATAGAAAATCGAATAGTAGATAATCCATTATGAAAGAAACAGAATACATTCTTTGAAGAATCAAGATTCGTAATCAATCCTATCTTGTTTGTTGGATTAGGTCTAACTTTCTTAACCAAACTGCAAGCATGTAACTTTACGAGATGAAATAGGGAAAGACAGAAGATAGAACTTAAAAGAAAAAGATAATTGAAGTAACTCGTTTTCGAATCAACTTTGGTTGGGGTTCGAAAAATGAATAAATAAAAATAAAGTCAATTTTTCCCTTTTTTAGGGGGGCCTTCGGGAGTCGTGGAATGGTTTTCTTCTCCTCTTATTCCATATGGAATACAATGAGTTAAAATAAGAAGGAATAGGCGACGACCATTTGCTCTAAAAAGAGCATTAAATCCTATTGAAAAAGAAATAATCTCAAATAGAAAGAACTTTTTTCAAATTCTATTCTTTATTTATCTTTTATTCCACAATTATTTATCTTTTATTCCACAATTCCAAAAAAATCCGATTTCATTTTTCAATGGGTTTAGATGATCTAGTTCTTAATATTATTACTTTACTTAACTGACAGATTCCACAATAAATCTCTTGATTTGGAATTAGGGACTCGTGTCCCATCTGATTAATCGATTTTCTTTTGTATCTCGCTCTATCTTGTTTTTTAGTATTATCTAAAATAACCGATGAATTAGGAATTTTCCATAACTTAGGTAAGTGCTTTACCAACATATGTAGTGTAGTAAAAAAAAAATGGAATTTAACCCCTTCATGCTTACTATAACTAGTTATTTCGGTTTTCTACTGGCTGCTTTAACTATAACCCCAGCTCTATTTATTGGCTTGAACAAGATACGTCTTATTTGAAATGAATTGAATGAATAAGTCAGAAAATAAGAATCTATCTTTTGGATTCCTGATATTATAGGACCTTTTTCCACGCTAATTACCAATTCTTGTTTTGGTCATTGAGATTCGTGGATAATTTAGACTATTATTTAGAGATAAATCGTACCTCTTTTTTTATCCCCTCGAACAAATCGAAATGATTGAAGTTTTTCTATTTGGAATCGTCTTAGGCCTAATTCCTATTACTTTAGCGGGATTATTCGTGACTGCTTATTTGCAATACAGGCGTGGGGATCAGTTGGATCTTTGATTGAGTAATATTTTTTTTTGATTGACCTCCTCCAGACTAGAGAGGAGGTCAAATTGGAGTTGTAATTCGACTTTGTTTTTTTTTTAAGTTATTTTACTCTGTTTCGACATAAGATAGATGGAATCACGCTCTGTAGGATTTGAACCTACGACATCGGGTTTTGGAGACCCGCGTTCTACCAAACTGAACTAAGAGCGCTTTCAAAAAGAAAATCCTTTTCTACTCCTAACGTGTCTCACGTACGTATAGTATCCACAAATTCAAGTTATATACACTTGAATTGATCTCTCCGCTACTGCCCATAAAGAAGAGAGAAGTAATAGGTAGGGATGACAGGATTTGAACCTGTGACATTTTGTACCCAAAACAAACGCGCTACCAAGCTGCGCTACATCCCTTTTCCAAATTGTTGTACAATGCCATTGTACACAATTCCTTTCTTGTTTTCCACATCATAATTTTCTTCTATTTCTCTATCTATATAGAACTTTCTTGTCATTTCTTGTTTTTGGTCTCATATAATCAACGAAGGGTATATATCTAAAATCCAGTTGAATTTCACCTATAAAAGAAAGATTCCTATTCCTTAGTAATGTATAGGAAGAAGGGATCATCTTTTTCTTTTATAGGAATAGGAAAATTTCGTCTATATGGTTCATTCTATATATATAGAATATTGATTTTATATATAGAATATTGATTTTGTTTTTTAGTTTGAAATTTCGCCTAAATAAAGAAATACAAACGATCTTGGGCAAGAGTATCTGATCATATATGTATTCCAATAAGGAAGGAGGATTTTCAATGCGGGATATAAAAACATATCTCTCTGTAGCACCCGTGCTAAGTACTCTATGGTTTGGGGCTTTAGCAGGTTTATTGATAGAAATTAATCGTTTATTCCCGGATGCTTTGTCATTCCCCTTTTTTTAATTCTAGTTATTCCTATACGAGAGATAAAATTCTTCGTGACATGACGAAAATTTTCTTTCAATCCTTTTTTAGTATACGAAGCAAAAAGAAAGAAAAGATGGATTGGGTTGAACCTCAGAGTCATCAAAAATTTGGTAAATCTCATTTTGGAAGAAAACAAAAATTTAATTAAAAGCGGTATCCAAGCTAAGTCAGGCCTCACAAATTCGAGCATAGAAAGACCCGGGCTTGCTACTTAAATGAAAGGATTTCGAAGCAAAATCCTTGCAAATTCGACAAGGATTGTATTCTTTAATTATTTCTCCATTTTTTATTCTATTGGATTTTATTCTTCTTTTTCGGATCCAATTCTTCTTTTTCGGATCCAATATAGAAGAATAAAAGAACAGGTATAAGAATTAAGTTAAGTCGATCCAAAAAGGAAAGGAGGTTCATGGCCAAGGGCAAAGATGTTAGAATCAGAGTGATTTTGGAATGTATCAGTTGTGTTCGAAAGGGTACCAATAAGGAATCGACGGGGATTTCTAGATATAGTAGTCAAAAGAATCGCCACAATACACCCGGACAATTAGAATTAAGAAAATTTTGTCGTTATTGCCGCAAGCATACGACTCATAATGAAATAAAGAAATAGGAGCATCGTGTTTTTGATTTTTCCAAAGAATAGAATAAGAATTTATTATTTAATATATAGAACAGAGATAGAATACAAAATAAAAATCCACTTTAGGTAGATATTATTTCATATGTATAGAGGTTTTTTTCTATTTTTTATATTTTTCTATTTTTTATATATAGTATATGAATCAAATAATATATGGACCAAAGAAAGACTACTTCTTCTGGATCCAAAATTAATAAAATAAAGAAATCCATTTTTTTTTTTTCAAATTTTTAAATAAGGAATAAATCATGTATATATCTAAACAACCTTTTCGTAAATCTAAGCAACCTTTTCGTAAATCCAAACAAACGTTTCAAAAATCCAAGCAACCTTTTCGTAAATTCAAACAACCTTTTCGTAAATCCAAACAACCTTTTCGTAGGCGTTCCCGAATTGGTCGGGGGGATCGAATTGATTATAGAAACATGAGCTTAATTAATCGATTTATTAGTGAACAAGGAAAAATATTATCCAGACGAATAAATAGATTAACCTTGAAACAACAACGATTAATTACTCTTGCTATAAAACAGGCTCGTATTTTATCTTTCTTACCATTTCGTAACTATGAAAATGAGAAGCAATTTCAAGCCCAGTCAATTTCAATAATTACTGGTCCTAGACACAGAAAAAATAGACATATTCCTCAATTAACACAAAAGTTCAATTCCAATCGAAATTTAAGAAACAACAACCAGAATTTAAGAAACAACAATCGGAGCTTAAGTTCCGATTGTTGATGTTTTATTCGAAAGGATCAGACTCATATATAAATAAAGTAATCCAGTTTAGATTCTTTTGTTTGTTATAAGAAAAGAAAGAAAAATGGGAAAAAGAAATAGTTTTTTATTTATTGCAACATGCTCATTGATTCCTACCACTTAATCTTAATTTATTGTATTTTCCCGGAGTTCCCTCTCCGGGAATTCGGTTTTAATTATTCACTTTTTTATCCTTTTAATTAATGGTCTTTATTTTATTGGAAATCGTGTAAAGATTATTTGGATTTAATACAGCTACTTGTGCAAGCATTTTACGATTAAGAATCAATTCCTTTTTGTACAGATTGTGTATTAATTTACTATAACTATCAAATACTTTATATATCCGTGTTGCTGCGTTTATCCGAGTGATCCACAAACGACGAAAATCCCTCTTTTGCCTACCTCTATCTCGATGAGAAGAAACAAAAGCTCTTCTTACTTGTTGAGTAATCATTCGATTAAGTCTTAAATGAGCCCCTCTAAAGTTTGAGGCAAATGAACGCATTTTTGTTCGTCGTCTCCGAGCTATATATCCTCGCGGAACTCTGGTCATTGAATCAAATTAACCTTAATGAATAACTAATGATTTTTCTTCTTTTAACCGTTCTTTTTCCCATTAATAACAAAACGGATTATTCCGATATATAAAATATTAATTCCAATGGCTTTTGCTACTATAACCTTCCCAACCACGATTTTTTATTCTATCCCCTTCAGTTATTTCGGATAGAAATAACAAATTCTAACGGTACTAAAAAAACAGTGGGTTCCTTCGTTTCTATGGTTCTCTTTTAAACTTAAACGGTGAGGCCCTCTCTATACACCGGAGCCCTTTCTTTCATCAAAAGGTATTGTGAACTTGTATAGTTCACAGTCTTTGGCTCTACCTATCCATTATAGAGTAAATTGCTCTTTTCACAATAAATAAGAGTTATTCATACAGTGACGGTATTTAATTATGAAAGTTGGCTAAGTAGCTGACCCTTTAGTCCGTTCTTTTAAGATAAAGGAGCATAATCCTTTTCTTTTTTTTACTATTTCCCCCGCTTAATCGATAACCATTTGCTACCAATGGGGGAATTGCTTCTTCCAATCTAGATGATTGGATTTGCACCAAAGGAAACCATAAATTCCATATACCGTAGAAATCTAGGAGAGAGAAGCTCTATCCTATTCATTGGTACCGATCATGGATATTTCAAAAATTGTCTTATTTGTTTGAACTCATGATCTGAACGAGTCGCACATACACCCTAGCACATGTTCCTCGACGCTGAGGACATCCCTTAAGCGCGGGCGTTTTTCTAGCATTTCGTATTGGCTGTCTTGCATTTCTAATAAGTTGTTTAACTGTTGGCATGTCGTATGTATATAGAAAAAAAATGGATTGGTTTAGATCGATCTTAACCTGATGATTCATCATCATGAAGTATTTCTATTTTCTATAAAATCGCATAAAACCCAAATTTAGATTTGAAATAAATTTACAAGAAATTCAGCCACTACCAATCCTTAAACATTTCTGGAAACCACACTGGATCAGTATCGCAGTGCTCGTCAATCATTTCATCCCCTACAATATCAACAAGTCCATAAGCTTTGGCTTCGTCTGCTGACATAAAAACATCCCTTTCCATGTCTTCGGATACAACCCAAAAAGGCTTGCCTGTTCTTAGTGCATAAACCCGTGTGATCATTTCGCGAACTTTGTGTAACTCTTCCACTTCTAGTAAAAATTCTGGTGTCCTTGCCCGATAATAAGCACTAGCCGGTTGGTGAAGCATAATTCTAGCGTGAGGGAATGCTATACGTTTAGTAGGTTCTCCTCCAAGCAGAATGAAAGAGGCCATGGACGCGGCTATTCCGAGGCATATTGTATATATATCTGGTGTCACCGTTTGCATCGTATCAAAAATCGCCATTCCTGAGATTAGCCACCCGCCAGGGGAGTTTATAAACAAAAAAATATCGCTAATTCCATCTTCTATACTGAGATATACCATGAGACCTGTAATATGATTCGTGATCTCGCAACGAATCTCTTGACCTAAAAAAAGTGTCCTTTCTCGATACATAACATTGTATAAGTCAACCCAAGTCGCTTCTTCATCTCCGGGAATCCGGTAAGGTACTTTTGGAACACCAATGGGCATATTAGATTAATATTATTAGATTTAAGTAAGAAAACTCCACTTTAATATGGAAACTTAAGAATGGAAGAGAAAGAAAGAATCCGCAGTTTATTATCTTCATTTTTTTCTTATTCTATAAGAATACTATAGATTCTATTAATACATAGATTGAAATAATACATAGATTGAAAAATTATACATATAAGGAAGATAAGACAGATTGAATAAAGAAAAAGGAATCTGTGATTCGAATGATAAACAAAGAGGGATTAGGGATCTATTCTTCGTTTTTCAAAATAGCCCAAGCTACCCATTGCATATTGGCACTTATCGAGTATAGAATAGATCTGCTTCTCTTTCTTCTTACAAACAGAATTGGCTTCTTATTTTTAATGGAATGAAATAAATATTCACGCTTTCTGACACAGAATCCCCTAGAAGGGTTAGGTACATAGGATATGGATAGTCTTTTCCAATGCGATAAAATAAAATGACATCGTGTCTATTTTTCTTTGCTAAAGGGGTATTTCCATGGGTTTGCCTTGGTATCGTGTTCATACTGTCGTATTGAATGATCCGGGTCGATTGCTTTCGGTGCATATAATGCATACAGCTCTAGTTTCTGGTTGGGCTGGCTCGATGGCTTTATACGAATTAGCGGTTTTTGATCCCTCTGATCCTGTTCTGGATCCAATGTGGAGACAAGGTATGTTCGTCATCCCCTTCATGACTCGTTTAGGAATAACCAATTCGTGGGGTGGTTGGAGTATTTCAGGAGGAACTATAACGAATCCGGGTATTTGGAGTTATGAAGGTGTGGCAGGTGCGCATATTGTGTTTTCTGGCTTGTGTTTCTTGGCAGCTATCTGGCATTGGGTATATTGGGACCTAGAAATATTCTGTGATGAGCGGACGGGAAAACCTTCTTTAGATTTGCCCAAGATCTTTGGAATTCATTTATTTCTTGCAGGGGTGGCTTGTTTTGGCTTTGGTGCATTTCATGTAACCGGTTTGTATGGTCCTGGGATATGGGTGTCCGATCCTTATGGACTAACAGGAAAAGTACAAGCTGTAAATCCTGCGTGGGGTGCAGAAGGTTTTGATCCTTTCGTTCCGGGGGGAATAGCTTCGCATCATATTGCTGCGGGTACACTGGGCATATTAGCGGGCCTATTCCATCTTAGTGTCCGTCCGCCTCAACGTCTATACAAAGGATTACGTATGGGCAATATTGAAACTGTACTTTCCAGTAGTATCGCTGCTGTTTTTTTTGCAGCTTTCGTAGTTGCTGGAACTATGTGGTATGGATCGGCAACTACCCCAATCGAATTATTTGGACCTACTCGTTATCAGTGGGATCAGGGATACTTTCAGCAAGAAATATATCGAAGAGTTAGCGATGGGTTAGCCGAAAATCTTAGTTTATCAGAAGCTTGGTCTAAAATTCCCGAAAAATTAGCTTTTTATGATTATATTGGTAATAATCCGGCAAAGGGGGGATTATTCAGAGCAGGCTCAATGGACAATGGGGATGGAATAGCTGTTGGATGGTTAGGGCATCCCGTCTTTAGAGATAAAGAAGGGCGCGAGCTTTTTGTACGTCGTATGCCTACTTTTTTTGAAACATTTCCGGTAGTTTTGGTAGATGAAGAGGGAATTGTGAGAGCGGACGTTCCTTTTAGAAGAGCAGAATCCAAATATAGCGTTGAACAAGTAGGCGTAACGGTGGAGTTCTATGGTGGCGAACTTAATGGAGTAAGTTATTCTGATCCTGCTACTGTAAAAAAATACGCGAGGCGTGCCCAATTAGGAGAAATTTTTGAATTAGATCGAGCTACTTTGAAATCTGATGGTGTTTTTCGCAGCAGTCCAAGGGGTTGGTTCACTTTTGGTCATGCTACCTTTGCTTTGCTCTTCTTTTTCGGACACATTTGGCATGGTGCTCGAACCTTGTTCCGAGATGTTTTTGCTGGTATTGATCCAGACTTGGATGCTCAAGTGGAATTTGGAACATTCCAAAAAGTTGGGGATCCAACTACAAGGAGACAGACAATCTGATACCACATTGCTACGGTATCTTTCGCCTCTCTTTTTTTATATGGGAAACCCAAATGACAAGTGAATAGGTGTGGAAGTTATAATTGTAAATAAACCACGATCGAATCTATGGAAGCATTGGTTTATACGTTCCTTTTAGTTTCGACTTTAGGGATAATTTTTTTCGCTATCTTCTTCCGAGAACCACCTAAGGTTCCGACTAAAAAATGAAATAATTTAATTGAAGTAAGAAGTCTCCCAGCCGGGAGACTTCTTACTTCAATTAGTCCCCATGTTCTTCGAATGGATCTCTTAATTGTTGAGAGGGTTGCCCAAACGCGGTATATAAGGCATACCCAGTAAAGCTTACAAGTAAACCAGATATGGAGATGGCGACTAAAGTTGCTGTTTCCATTTTTATAGAATTTCAAGATTACAATGGATCTATGATAAAGATCGTGTATTTACAACTACAACGGAATAGTATACAAAGTCAACACCAATGATTAAATAGAATTTATGGCTACACAAACCGTTGAAGATAGTTCTAGACCTAGGCCAAAACGAACTGGTGCAGGTAGTTTATTGAAACCCTTGAATTCCGAATATGGGAAAGTCGCTCCGGGTTGGGGGACTACTCCTTTTATGGGGGTTGCAATGGCTTTATTCGCGATATTCCTATCTATCATTTTAGAAATTTATAATTCTTCTGTTTTATTGGACGGAATTTTAATGAATTAGGTTTCTACTAACTAAAACTATGAAGTCATAGTTTTTCCATCCAAAAAGAGTCTTTCTGCTTTAAGCTCCACATTTCTAGACATTCTGGTAGTTCGACCGTGGATTTTTTTGTTTTGGTATCTCTGGAATATGAGTGTGTGACTTGTTAGAATTGATCCTATTGATAATACATAGAAAGGGCCTGTTCTCTCTATCAAGATGATTCTAATTCGTCGGATATTATATTATTTATTCTAGTATCTGGAACACGAAATACATAGAGTGGATCAAGAAAAAAATGGAACTATGATTCATACTCACTATTTAGACCTCGCAACCAGACTGAAAAAAAAAAAAAATTCAAGTAGTTCTTAATAAAAAAGGAACTTTTCTTCTTTCCAATTTTGTTTGCCCAAAAGACAACTTTTTTTTTCTCTCGATTTTGTCGAGTCATTACACCAATTCAATAAATGATCATCAAGCGGTTTTTATTCGAAGAACCCTTGCCTTTTGTTTAGCTTGAGACTCAATCATCGTGGCTCTAGTATGAATCTAAGGTTTTAATTGAACTGATTCATAGGATCGCAACAAGATAATTTCTATTAGAAAACCACTATTTATTTTATTTATTTAACTAGTAAAAAAATAAAATAAATAAAAAATAGGGAAGAGAAAAGTCAAGAGGCCTCTAATGATCAACATAAGGGAAAGAAAGACAGATGAGCCAACTTGAGATTTTTTGGCATTATCATCACAAAGAAGAAATTCTGGATTTTTCTTATTTAATATCTTCAAGGCAAATTGATCCAATCCTGCGGCTGATGAAGTTTTGAACCTTTTTTTTTTTCTAATATCCGTTGAAAATTTGTGTGTTTCTGCTTGAGCCGTACGAGATGAAATTTTCATATACGGTTCTCGGAGGGGGAGTCGGGCTAGTTACCTATCTCAATAAAGTATATGATTGGTTTGAGGAACGTCTTGAGATTCAGGCAATTGCAGATGATATAACGAGTAAATATGTTCCTCCTCATGTCAATATATTTTATTGTTTAGGGGGAATTACACTTACTTGTTTTTTAGTACAAGTTGCTACCGGTTTTGCTATGACTTTTTACTACCGACCAACCGTTACAGAAGCTTTTTCCTCCGTTCAATATATAATGACGGAGGCCAACTTTGGTTGGTTAATCCGATCAGTTCATCGATGGTCAGCAAGTATGATGGTTCTAATGATGATCCTGCACGTATTTCGTGTGTATCTCACAGGTGGATTTAAAAAACCCCGTGAATTAACTTGGGTCACAGGTGTGGTTTTGGCTGTATTGACTGCATCATTTGGGGTAACTGGTTATTCTTTACCTTGGGATCAAATCGGTTATTGGGCAGTCAAAATTGTGACAGGTGTACCCGAAGCGATTCCGGTAATAGGATCCCCTTTAGTGGAGTTATTACGTGGAAGTGCTAGTGTGGGGCAATCCACTTTGACTCGTTTTTATAGTTTACATACCTTTGTACTGCCTCTGCTTACTGCTGTATTTATGTTAATGCACTTTCCAATGATACGTAAGCAAGGTATTTCTGGTCCTTTATAGGCAAGGCATATCATAGAAAATTCTAATTCTCAGATATCATATCGGGTAGGTTGTGGTATTTCATTGCTACAAACATGGGTTATTGTAAAATAAGACATGTCATTTGGATACTTCTCTTCAACTTTGAAGTATACAAATATCCTTAAGTATTTTGATACAAATAGTTGAAGTGAATTTTACGAAAGAAAATAAGGCGGATTATGGGAGTGTGTGACTTGAATTATTGATTTGGCCATGCAGATAGATAATTGGATCTGCCGCATTAGAATTCACGACCAAAGGTGTCTCCGCATCCAATCAATACGTAAGTCCCCTATCTAGGAAGGATAGGCTGGTTCATTCGAGGAGACTATTTTCTATGATCATACCCCAACCATGTCATCCATGAAGAGGCTCCGTAAGATCCCGTAGAGTATAAATGGAATAAGTCATGTGATATGATCCAATTCTATATTTATTACACTTACTTTTTATTATAGTATGGAAATGCATTCATTTTCTTTGCATCGATTTCGATCCACAATATTATCGGAGTAAAAGAAGGGATCTAAGGAAGAAAGTAGGCTAAACTTTTTAATTTTTTATTAGTAACAAGTAAATACTTTGTTTGGGCATAAGAAACTTGTGATATTGAGGGGATAAACACCAACTAATCAAGAGACAATCCACAAAGCAATTGATCATGATCAAATTTGTAAGCCCACTTGGATATTGAGCATTTACGCATAAGAATAGGATTCTTTTCAATGAGTAGTTATAGGCGAAACTTCGGAAAAGATAACCTGATAAAGCTTTTCTTACCTTGATTCATTGAGTCATTATATAACCTATTCTATTGTGGATCCTCCACGGTCTTATTTCTTTCATTCTTGCTCGAGCCGGATGATGAAAAATTCTCATGTCCGGTTCCTTTGGGGGATGGATCCTAAAGAATTCACCTATCCCAATAACAAAGAAACCTGACTTAAATGATCCTGTATTAAGAGCAAAATTAGCTAAAGGGATGGGACATAATTATTATGGGGAACCCGCATGGCCCAATGATCTTTTATACATTTTTCCAGTAGTAATTCTAGGTACTATTGCATGTAATGTAGGTTTAGCGGTTCTCGAGCCGTCAATGATTGGTGAACCGGCGGATCCGTTTGCAACTCCTCTGGAAATATTACCCGAGTGGTACTTCTTTCCCGTATTTCAAATACTTCGTACAGTACCCAATAAGTTATTGGGCGTTCTCTTAATGGTTTCTGTGCCAACAGGCTTATTAACAGTACCCTTTCTCGAGAATGTCAATAAATTCCAAAATCCATTTCGTCGCCCAGTAGCTACGACTGTTTTTTTAATCGGTACTGTAGTAGCTCTTTGGTTAGGTATTGGAGCAACATTACCCATTGATAAATCCTTAACTTTAGGTCTTTTTTAGGGATTTTTCAGGTTGATTCATTCAACCGTGGAGTCCCCTGCGTAGGTATCTAGGAAATAGTTACTTCCAAGTGAATTTTCCCTAGATACCTAAAATCTATTTTATTATGATCCATTTCGCGAAAATCTAGATTGTGCCAAAGATCCAAAATTGTTTTGTTTTTTCTTTTTATTCTAACTCGAAAAAGAAAAAATTGTAATGGATTTAAAGCGAGAACTTGTTCTTAGGTAAATTAATTGGGAGATGCTTCTCTAGAATGGCCCATATAAGTTTTCCATCTTCCATACGAAAGCTGTCAATTCTCATAAGATCTTCTTCAGTCTTACTCAAAAGGTCCAATAGTGTATGTATATTGGCCCTTTTGAGACAATTATACGTTCTAGAAGGCAATTCTAATTGATCAATAAAAATACAATTCAATGGAATTCCTTTTTTGTTTTTCTTTAAATTACTGAATCTTTTTTGAAAGGTTAAAAGAGGTGGAGTAAACCTGGTTTTATTTTCTTCGAAACTAGCCCCTTCTTCCTCTGCGTGTAGAAAAGGAAGAAATAAATCAATCAAATTACGAGAAGCTTCATAAAGCGCTTCTTTAGGGGTTAAACTTCCATTCGTCCATATTTCGAGAAAAAGTATCTCGTGTTTTTCATTCCCATTCCCACAAGAAAAAATACTATAATTCACATTTCGAACAGGCATGGATACAGCATCTATAGGATAACTTCCATCTTGAGAGTTTTTTCTCAGTTCCGTATGATATCCGCGATCTCTCTTGATCTGTAACTCAATATAGAAATCAATGGGGTCTCTCAAGGTAGCTATAGGTTGTGTCGTATCAACGATTTCTACGGAAGGTGGTAAGATTATATCTTGAGCGGTTATGTATCTAGGACCTTTGACGCAAATTGATGCGTCTCTAACTCCATAGAGATTACTTCTCAATACAATTTCTTTCAAATTTAGTAAAATTTCTTGTATGGATTCTTCAATACCTACTATTGTAGAATATTCGTGTGGCACGTTCCAAAATTTAGCGCGTGTGATACATGTTCCTTCTATTTCTCCAAGTAAAGCTCTTCGCAAGGCAATACCGACAGTATCCGCTTGACCTTTTCTAAGTGGGGACAGAATGAAACGACCATAATAAAGACGCTTACTATCTACTCTTGATTCAACACACTTCCACTGTAGTGTTTGGGTGGATCCTGTTACCTCCTCTCGAACCATAATAGATTAGTATTTATTTGATCATTGAATCGTTTATTTCTCTTGAAAGCGGTTTAATTCTTTTACAGACGTCTTTTTTTAGGAGGTCGACATCCATTATGCGGCATAGGTGTTACATCGCGTATACAACTTAACCGTACACCACTTTTAGCAATGGCTCGTAATGCGGCATCTCTTCCGCTACCAGCCCCTTTTACCATAACTTCTGCTCGTTGCAAACCCACTGTACGAATAGCATCTACTGCTGTTCTTTGACCGGCATAGGGTGATGCTTTTCTTGAGCTTTTGAATCCACAAGTACCCGCGGAGGACCAGAAAACCACCCGACCTTGTGGGTCTGTAACAGTTATAATGGTATTGTTGAAACTGGCTTGAACATGAATAACCCCTTTTGTTATTCTACGTGCACTCTTCCGTAAACTAAAACGGGCATTCCTACGCAAACCAATACGCACTTTCTTACGTGAACCTATTTTTGGTATAGCTTTTGTCATATTTTATTATCTCATAAATATGAGTTAGAAATAACAAAAAGAAAAAAAGATACAAAGATATCCGTTTCAGGGTTAAATATATCCTTTACTTTCCTTTTTGGATTGGGAATTTGGATATTTCTGTGGGTATTTTTTTTTTTTTTTACTTTTTAGAAAGGAAAGCTCCTTTTTCGAAAGATTACCCCTGTCTTTGTTTATGCTTCGGATTGGAACAAATGACTCTAATTCGCCCACGCCTACGAATCAGTCGACATTTTGTACAAATTTTACGAACGGAAGCTCTTATTTTCATATTTAGGTATTCCTTTCTTAAACTATGAATCCACTCTTTGGGAAAAAATAAGCCTCTTCACTTAAATTTTGAAATTTGGAATTTATTATCCTAGAAAAACCTAATCTTTGGTATCCTTCAAATCTTCAGTATCCTTCGAGTCTTCGATACGCTTCGAATCCTTATGAGGAAGTCTATAAATTATACGCCCCTTGCTTGAATCATAACGACTTACTTCAATTTTGACCCTATCCCCCATCAGTATTCGTATAGAACTGGACCGAATTTTTCCTGAAATATAGCCCAGGATGATGGTGTCATTCTCTAAGCGAACTCGGAACATTCCGTTGGGTAGGGCTTCCGTAACTAAACCTTCGAAAGTAACTTTTGCTTCTCTCGGGTTTTTTTTTTCTCTCCTATTTTTTTTTTCTGTCATATTTTTTTCTCCTATTTTTCTATTTGCATTTTCAAAATAGGAAGTTCGAAATAGAATTTGGGTACTATAGGGGGAGCTATTACCATATATAACATAAGATTTCTCCCCCAATTCTGTTTAGTCGAGCTTCTCGATCTGTCATTATACCTTGAGAAGTAGAAAGAATAGCAATTCCCATTCCGCCCAAAACCTTAGGAATTCCTTGATAGTTAGCATAAATTCGTAAGCCGGGCCGGCTGATACGCTTTAAAAAGGTTCTAGTTCTATATATTCCCTTTCTAGTCCTTCTCTTTTGATGTCGCAAAGTTAAGACCAAGAAATATCTGTTACTTTCTTGATGTTTCCGAACACTTTCAATAAAACCCTCTCGTAGAAGTATTTTAACAATGTTTTCGGTAATATTTGTAGATACTACTCGAACAGTTCCTTTTTTACTCATGTCTGCGTTTCTTATAGAGGTTAGTAAATCAGCAATAGTGTCCTTGCCCATAAGACTCTAATTCTAGGTTCCTCCTAATTTTTAGATAATCAACATGTTTTTCCTTTTCTTTTTATTTTTGATTTTAAAGCATATACGTAAAACACAATCTACTAATTTTTTCTTTGATCTATATCTCATCTACTAGTATTTATAATACTTCAGGAGCTAATGAAACTATTTTAGTAAAATTCAATTCTCTCAATTCCTCGGCAATCGCGCCAAAAACTCTAGTTCCTTTTGGATTTCCTTTTTGATCAATGATAACTGCTGCATTGTCATCATAGCGTATTATTATACCGTCTTCACATTTGAATTCTTTACATGTACGTACAATTACAGCTCGAATTACTTCGGATCTTTCTAGAGGCATTTGGGGCACTGCGTCTTTGATTACAGCAACAATAACATCACCAATACGAGCATATCGCTGATTACCAGCAGCTCCTATGACTCGAATACACATCAATTTTCGAGCTCCACTGTTATCCGCTACATTTAAAAGGGTCTGAGGTTGAATCATATTATTTGGATTTCAATTTGTTATTTCGCTTCAAAGGAATGAAAGATATATTGTCTCTTCAGAAGGAAAACCCGGGGTTTTTTATCTTCAATACTCCCTTTTTTTTGGGGGGGGTCTATATCTCTAATTTAAGAAATTGGCTTCGTATGGGCATTTTACTGGCAGCTATGGAGATAGCTGCTCTAGCTATAGTTTCAGATACTCCGCTCATTTCATAAAGTATTCGACCCGGTTTAACAACAGCTACCCAATATTCGGGGGATCCCTTTCCTGAGCCCATACGTGTTTCTGTGGGTCTTAGTGTAACCGGTTTGTCGGGAAATATACGTACCCATAGTTTTCCACCACGACGTGCATATCGTGTCATTGCTCTTCGTCCTGCTTCTATCTGTCTCGCTGTAATCCAAGCGGGTTCAAGTACTTGAAGAGCATATCTACCAAAACAAATACGATTGCCTCGGCAGGATTTTCCCTTCATTCTTCCTCTATGTTGTTTACGAAATCTAGTTCTTTTGGGGTTATAGTCGATGGTTTTTTTTTTAGTTCCATCTCTACTGCAAAACTGGACATGAGAGTTTCTTCTCATCCAGCTCCTCGCGAAAGCGTGCAAATTTCTCTAATTCCATAATATTCAAAAATATTACAAATAGATACACATCAATATATAATAGAATACGTTTTTTTTATTTTGCATTTCTTAAAATAGAAAAATATATAGTAAAGAAAGAAGATCTAGAATATATCCAAATTCTATATTTGTGTATAATGTAATCTTTCTTTTTTATAAGGAATATCCTTATTTTTACCCTTATTGAATCATAGTAAAGTATTCTAATCCAATAAAGTTTCGCGGGCGAATATTTACTCTTTCTTGTCTTATTTGTTAATTTATAACCTTATCAAATAAAGCAATTATTTTGGTTTGTTCCGCCATCCCGCCCAATGAAGTATTAGGATTCTTTTCAATAAAATCAATCCTATGCAGTCATAGGTTTTGTCGTTCCCACAGCTTCTCCTTTAATGGTTAGGTTTGAATCCTGCAACGGAGTTTCCAAACTTTCCGAGTTAATTTTCTTAGTTTTATTAACCTGGGCTGCTCTTTATTATTGCTTCCAATTTTTATTTATTGTTTCACAAAATTACGATTTTAAATTCTCTCTTATTTTTATTATTTTATTATATTGATGCTTTATCACATTGCCTTTTATGATGTAATTCATAGACCATACACATTGGAATCTTATATCTTTCTTATTCTTCTTCCTTCTATCTATCATCCCTCCTTTTATCCACATCCCTTTTGTTTCACAACCTAGAATCCGGTTTCTTTTTTAGAGAAAAAAATGCAGTTGCTACAACTATATGCTAGATCTACTCATTTATGATAGATGTATTTATTCACATAGTGACTGTTTCTTTGTTAGGATCTCGACAATATGAAGCAATAGGTTGGTTATTAGTTAATTTTCTATAATTACTAAGTTTTTTCTATTTTTAGTAAGGTTCGCTCAATTTTTTTTTGAGTTTCCATTTTTGACCCTAAAGAAAAAACTAACGAGTCACACACTAAGCATAGCAATTATTATATTAAAAAATTTATCAATTTTCATTAAATCTTATAGAAAGAGGTATGATTTCTTCTTTTTTCTGGGATTTTTGTGGGATTTTTGGAAAAATAAGGCTCTTGTCTTTTTTATTCTATCACTGGTCAGAATGAGAAGACAAGGTTAGTTATTCTTCTTCTACGAATATCCAAATTTTTACACCTAATACTCCATAGATAGTTCGAATTGGATAGCAGCAATAATCAATTTTAGCGCGAATTGTTTGGAGGGGAAGTCTACCCTTTTTGATGCATTCGGCACGTGCAATTTCTTTCCCTCCTAGACGGCCTGCTATTTTTATTTTTATTCCCTTTATATCTGCTTTTTTAGTTAATTCAATGGCTTTTTTCATTGCCTTTCGGAATGAAACTCTATTTTTTAATTGGAAAGCTATATATTCTGCAAGAATGTTAGGTTGTCTATAAGGTTCTTTAACTTTTTCAATAGCAATATTAAGTCTCTGGTTTACAGAATTAACTTCCTTTTGGATATCTTTCTCTAATTCTTCGATTGCTCCTTTTTTCTTTAATAAATTTGGGAATCCAATATGGATTATAACGTGAATTGTATCGATTTCTTTTTGAATTTCTATATGTGTAATTACTTCGGAACTTGGGTCTGATTCTATTTTTCTATTCGAGCTTTTTTTCCTATTCTTTTGTATATAGTTCTTGATACAATTCCGTATTTTTTTATCTTCTTGTAGACCTTCAGAATAATTTTTTGGTTGTGCGAACCAAAAGGAATGGTGATTTTGGGTTGTACCAAGTCTGAAACCGAGTGGATTTATTTTTTGTCCCATATTTTTCTATTCTATTTTTTTTTTTTTACTGGGAATCGAAATCTTAGGTTGATCTAAAAGTTATTTAGATTTCTTTACTATATTTAGTACAATTGTTATATGACACATGGTTTTTTTTATAGGATAACCGCGTCCTCGAGCCCGAGGTCTGAATTTTTTCATAATAGTACTCCTACTCACTTCGGCTTTTGTTATGAATAAATTAGCTTTGTCGAAATCCCTATAATGAGTAGCATTTGCTGCTGCCGAATAAACCAACTTTAAGATGGGATAAGATGCTCGATAAGGCATGAGGTTTAGTATCATAATGGTTTCCTCGTAGTAACGCCAGCGAATCTCATCAAGAACTCTTTGTGCTTTAAAAACAGACATATGTATGCGTTTTTGTGCTTTGAAAACCCGTTCGAACTTAAGTAGACGATCAGTTGGAACTTTTCTTGCGAGTTTCCGTAGCCCGTTCTTCTTCTTCTTTATCCTAGGGATATACTTTACCAATTTGAAACTTGTCATAAATAAGGTTATTCCCCGCCTACCTTTACTTTATTGGGTATTTCTTTGTTTATTCTGAATCTTTCTATTCTGAATTCAGTTAACGACGAGATTTAGTATCCTTTCTTGCACTTTCATAACTCGTGAAATGCCGAGTAGGCACGAATTCCCCCAATTTACGACCTACCATAGGATTTGTTATGTAAATAGGTATATGTTCCTTTCCATTATGAATCGCGATTGTATGGCCAACCATTGCGGGTAGAATGCTAGATGCCCGGGACCACGTTACTATTGTTTCTTTCTCCTCCTTCATATTGACCTTTTCGATTTTTGTCAATAAATGACGAGCTACAAAAGGATTCGTTTTTTTTCGTGTCACAGCTGATTACTCCTTTTTTTCATTTTAAAGAGTGGCATCCTATGTCCACTATCTCGATCGAGGTATGGAGGTCAGAATAAATAGAATAATGATGAGTGGAAAAAAGAGAAAATCTTTTAGCTGGATAAGGGGCGGATGTAGCCAAGTGGATCAAGGCAGTGGATTGTGAATCCACCATGCGCGGGTTCAATTCCCGTCGTTCGCCCATCGCATTATTGCAATGCAATTTTCCATATTCCTAGTTACGTATTTACTTACGGCGACGAAGAATAAAACTATCACTATATTTTTTCCTTTTCCTAGTTCTTCTTCCAAGCGCAGGATAACCCCACGGGGTTGTGGGTTTTTTTCTACCAATGGGGGCTTTCCCTTCACCGCCCCCATGGGGGTGGTCCACAGGGTTCATAACTACCCCTCTTACTACGGGGCGTTTACCTAGCCAACACTTAGATCCGGCTCTACCCAAACTTTTTTGGTTCACCCCAACATTACCCACTTGTCCGACTGTTGCTAAGCAGTTTTGGGATACCAAACGGACCTCCCCAGATGGTAATCTTAAAGTGGCCAATTTACCCTCTTTTGCAATCAGTTTCGCTACAGCACCTGCTGCTCTAGCTAATTGCCCACCCCTTCCACGTGTGATTTCTATGTTATGTATGGCCGTGCCTAAGGGCATATCGGTTGAAGTAGATTCTTCTTTTTTCTCAAAAAACCCCTTCCCAAACTGTACAAGCTTCTTGCAAAGCATACGGCTTTCTAGATGTATATGACGCTCTCTAGACAGATTGATCTTATATGAATCGTATGATGAAGTACCACATGAGTGGATATATAGAAAAGGAATCCAAATCTGCCGAATCGCTCATGTTATGATCTTCTACATCCTAGGTCTCTGCGTTCCGTCATCTGGCTTATGTTCTTCATGTAGCATTCAGATCGAATGACTCTATGAAATTACGTTGATACTTCCACATATTATGGGTAACGTAGGAGACATCCCTATTTTCACCCGGGGGTCTTAATTACCACTGCTTAGCTTTCAATTCGCCTCTGACCATCAAATTAAATGTGAATAACCCGTCCTCCTCTCTTTGAAACAAGGGGCGCTTCCGGTTCTGTGCGTGCTTCAAACAATTTTGTCTTCTCCATATTACCATATCTCTAGAGTCAATAATTTTCTATGAGGAACTACTGAACTCAATCACTTGCTGCCGTTACTCAACAGTTTTCTGTTGAGGTCTATCCCGTAGAGGTAGTCAAATTGGATCAGTGATCGATTTCTAGGTTTCGTCGTAAACCTAATTGGTTACTTCCAATTACGTAAATCAATAGTTCAAACCGCACTCAAAGGTAGGGCATTTCCCATTGATATAGGAACTTTTGTACCAGAAACAATAGTATCTCCAATTATAGCCCCTCTGGGGTGTAAAATATACCTCTTCTCACCATCCCCATAGTGTATGAGACAAATGTATGCATTTCGATTAGGGTCGTATTCTATGGTTACGATTCTACCAGATATGTCTTTTTGATTCCGTCGAAAATCGATTTTACGGTATAGGCGCTTATGACCTCCCCCTCTATGCCTTGCGGTAATGATTCCTCTGGCATTACGACCTTTACCACAACGGTGCCGTCCATGGATCAATTTATTTCGTGGATTGGATTTCACTTGCCTGTCTACGGTTCCCTTGCGTGTGCTCGGGATAGGTGTTTTGTATAAATGTTTCGCCGTATTATTAAGTATTCTCCTTTAGTTCTTTTCTCTATCTAGAAGTGGAATAGAATAACCCGGTTGAAGGGTAATGATCATACGTCTGTAATGCATTGTATGTCCCAGAATAGGTCCCATTCTTCTACCCTTTCCGGGTAGTCGATGGCTATTCACAGCTACTACCTTAACACCAAAGAAGAGCTCGACCCAATGCTTTATTTCTGTCTTAGTGAATCCCGATTCGACATTAAAAGTATATTGATTCTTTCCCAATAAACGAAGACTTTTTTCTGTAAATACTGCGTATTTGATTCCATCCATAAATCGACTTTCCCTCCTATGCTCTGAGTTCCAGTATCGATAAGAATTCGAGTTCTTATTGTTCTTATGTTATGGTATGAATATACCATACCGATTCGTTATGTATGGATGATGGATGAGATTCCATGGATAGAGAGCCAGTTCCAATAGACTTATGGAACGTTCCCGTTCGCGTGCATCCAGCAGGAATTGAACCCGCAAATTTACCAATTATGAGTTGGGCGCTTTAACCATTCAGCCATGGATGCTTAACAGGGATCATCGTACATCGTAAATAACCAATTTTCATATAGAAAGACATATCATAGAAAAATGAAATCAAAATATTCGGAGATGGCAACGGACTATGAAAACACCTCTCTGGATCCTCGAATTGAAAGAGAGATTGAGAGGGATCAAGAATCCTAATTCTCGCTATTTGGAATGGATCCAATTCTATTGAGTCTGACTCATAGTGATCATTTCTCTTTAGCAAAGAAGGACCTTGGTTATCAAAGGATTGAACAACCGGGATCCATTTACTTATGATACCTACTTGACATTGCTAACAAGGATCTAATGAATTATGAGTTTAATAGATCCTCTTTAGCAGAAAGACGTATATTCCTTGCTCATTATCAGACAATCACTTATTCCCAAACCTCGTGTGGGGTTAATCGTTTTCATTTACCATCTCATGGAAAACCCTTTTCGTTCCGCTTAGCCCTATCGGGTATTTTAGTGATAGGTTCTATAGGAACTGGACGATCCTATTTGGTCAAATACCTAACGAAAAATTCCTATTTTCCTTTCATTAAGGTACGAGGGCTTCTTATTCCACAAGAACGAAAGCACCTTTTCATTCTTTCATATACTAGGGGTTTTTACTTGGAAAAGACAATGTTCCATACTAAAGGATTCGGGTCCATAACCACGAGTTCCAGTGCATTAGATCTTGTAGCACTTAGCAACGGGGCCCTATCCGTTAGTATTCCACATAAGAAATCCATTATAGAAACTAATACAATTAGATTAGCTCTTCATAGACAAACTTGGGGTTTGCGAGCCAAGATAAGACCGGCTCGGGATCATGGGACCCTTTTCTATCAGATAGGAGGGGATCTTGTACAAAATAGACTTCTAAGTAATAACCCCATAGATCCTATATCTATCTATATAAAGAGGCAATCGTGTCAGGAAGCGGGTTTTTCTTTGGCCAAACGGTACTTCGAACTTGGAACGAGCATGAGGAGATTAACGAGACTTCTTTCTCTTTTGAGTTTTTCTGGCGGACCGCTCGCGCAAGATCTTTGGTCTTCCCCCGGAACCGATGAAAAAGTGGGTCGCTTCTTATGGACTCGCTCAGAATGATTCTTCTCTATCTATAGTTCATGGCCTATTAGAAGTAGAAGGTGCTCTGGTGCAATCCTTACCGACAGAAAAAGATTGCAGTCGGGTTGATAATAATCGAGTGCCATTACTTCGTCGGTCCGAACCAAGGAATCCGTTAGAAATGTTTTGAAATGGATATTGTTCTCTCTTTGATCAGGGATTGCTATATGAAATGGGTAAGTCACCAATCCCTTTGACAAATCGGGTGTCATATTAGATATCATATTCTATATATAGAAATATCGTAGAATAGACATATAGAATTTTTGGTTGGGAAATTCGAATGAATCATTGAGTGAAAAAGGAGCAAAGAATGACAAAAGACGAGACTCTACTAGTCTTCACTCTTGTGGTTTCCCCGGTTTCTGTTTTCTTATTCGGGATCTTGCTTTTCATGGTTCTCATCTCTGCAACTCGCGATTTTCGCGAGAGAACCAAATCCAAGTTGGTGAAGATCATGATTTGGGCTAGCATAGTAGTTATTACCTTTGCAATTGCGGTTCGAATCTATCCGATCTTTATCTTTTTGCTCAAAGAACGAATAAAACCCCTTGTCGAAGCCCTTTATGATAAGCTTCCCTGGATCTGGGAAGTTTCTCTTTCACGGTATTGGGATCGTTTGATCGATTTCCTTGATCGCTACTTATGGGCGTGGGCTCAAAGGATACAAACAGGGATTCGCAAACAAAAAGGGGAATTCGTAGTCACTTTTTCCTGTCGCGTAAAAAAAAAGGCTTTACGCGAGAGCAATAGAGGTTGGGATACATCTATCTCTTCTGAGCAACCTCTTTCTTTTGGATTCTTAAGACCACCCTTGCAGTAGGATACCGTCTGCTTTAGGTT